ATCACTTTTCAGTCATTCATTGAATGATAAATCACTACAAGTGAAGGAGATACACGATTTAAATAACGAAAGATCCAATATTTAAAAATTGTATCTAAAATGACTGGAAAAGTAGAAACAAGACCGGATATAATTTGATCATTATGAGCAAATCCAAAATCTTTGTAGACAGAGCCAATCATTAATTCCCAACCGTGGGGCGAATGGAATCCTATACATAAATCAGTTAATAAAAGAATAGAAAAAGCTTTTATTGTGTCGCTTAAGTTGTATAGGAATTCTTGAAACCAAGAGTTAAGAATAACAAGTTCTTCATTACCTAGAATAGAATAACCACTTAGAATACCGAAACAGATTATATTTGTCGAGAAGTGTAAAATTGTATGGATGCGATCCTCGTTGTGCATCTTGATCAATTGGATCGTTTCTTTGTAGATTTCGATGCGAGGCTTTTGTAAATGTGTTTCCGGGTATTCCTTTATCATTTCGTCCAAACGTAAGAGTTCCTCTAAGTCTATGAATTCTTTTAGAATACTCTTTTCTTGAATATCATTCAAAAAAATTTCGGATTGCCTAGTATTCCACCAATTAGTAAACCAAGATTCCAGACTTTTATTAAATGAGAGAGAGATCCACCAAGGCAAAAATACTATAGATGCAAGATATAGAAGGGAAATTAATACTTTCTTTTTTGCCATTTTTTCGTCTGTGAATTTAAATTAATGAACGCACCTCATTCGTCGACTCTATATGATACTAATATTTCTATCAAGCATAAGTTCTATTACAAGTCATCGATGTATTTCCGGATTTTTTTGTGATTCAGTACAGCGGTTAGTCCTTGAATTTAGAAAGAATATAGAATAAGAAAGAGCCCTCTTCAAATTAATAGTAGTCGGATTTCGAGACGAAAGAACGCCCGTTCTATCAAAATATCAAATATTTAGAAAAAAAAATTCTTTACTTTATGATGAAATGTTTTGTTTTGATATATGATGAATCTATCATTTAGATTTGTTACTGAATTGAGTTAAGTGGATTTACATACGCATAAAAAAAATTGTGGACATAAACAATTTAGTTTTAGAATTGTTTCATATACGTTTGCTTTGGCTCGAGTAAGCGTTCTGAAGAAACTTCAGTTAAGTTATGCTATAGAAAAAAAGATGATTCTTGAGTTTTTTATCTCTTGCAAAGTATTCATTCTCCAGTTCCTTTTTTCAAAATACTTCAATTGGTACACGCAAGAAATAGGCCAATTCAGCAGCTTTTTGCTCAATCTCTCGTGGAGTAAAATTCTCATCAGTACGAGTCAAGGGAATGGCTCCTTGTCCTTTTATTTCCATATAAAGGACACGACGAGCATAAATACCCTCTTTAATTTCTATTCTGATGGACTGAATGTCTTTCATAAGGAATCGGAGGAATATGCGACGATTTTTTCCAGGAAATCCCCAACGAAAAATACACACTATGCCCTCTTTTATATCGAATCGATCATAACCACTACCTACATTCCACGAAATTGTGCACCACAAATAGGAGCTAATAAAAAGACCTGCGATCCCATAGAAAGACATCACGATACCTTGTGGAAAAAAAATTATTTGCTGAGAAGGAAATAAAGATATAAAATTCCTACCAAAATAACTGGACGTTCCAACCAATAAAAACCCTAATGAACCTAAAAAAAGAATAAAGGCCCAACAGAAATTACTCGTTTTTCGAGACCCCGCTATAAGTTCTACCCATATACGTTCTGATCGCCAACTCATACTCTAACTAGACCTAGTTGCATTTTATTGGAATTGGGAGAATAACAAAAATAATTTTTTTTTACTTTTTTTTGTTTCCGAAGTAACTCTCATCAACCAGCACTATTATGATGTGAACCTTTAGGGATAATTCATCGAATTTCTTAGATCCAAACTAAAATAATAACATCCCTTTCATATGATTTCCTAATACATATAGATATATTGACTTTCCATTTCAGAAATTCTCCCCGATCCCGATCTATTTGAAAATAGTTATAATTCATTTATCATGTTTACACATACATAAGAGCTTATGCCCGAAGGAAGCCGCATATTATACCATATTTTACTAAATAGATATCCGTGTTATGATCCAAGTAAGTCTTGAAAAAAAATATATATATATATAAGATTTGTCCTTGTTGTATCTAAAAAATCTTGTTTTTTTGAACATAAAGAGATAAAGAAGCCATTGCAATTGCCGGAAATACTAAGCCCACTAAAGGCACAAAAATGGAGGGTAGACTGTTGAGAGTTATCATAGAATGGGTACCTCGATTTAATATTTGTACCTGTTATTTATTGTTATATTTATTGTTTTATATTTGATCCTTATATTGTTATAAAGATATCTTATAATTCATATATAATTGTTATATTATACTAAGTATACCTAAGTGAGTATATATATACTTAATAGGGATAGGGAGTCTATAAGTATATGTTTTAAGAAATATATATTA